ACTCTTTATTACTTAATAATCCTAGTGATTGGATTAGATGCTTATTCGATATATATGCTTATTCTGAGAGGAAATGAAATATTCAAATGATTTTTCATCGAATGACTATACATCTATTTATTTTGATGTAAATAGCGGCAAGAAAGCTCTATGAAAAAATGTTGGTTCCATTCGATGTTATCCAATGTGGAGTTAGAATACAGGTGTAGGCTAAGTAAATCAATGGATAATCTTGGTCCTCTTGAAAATACCAGTGTAAGTGAAGACCCGATTCTAAATGATACAGAAAAAAACACCTATAATTGGAGTCATAGTGACAGTAGTAATGTTGATCATTTAGTCGGCGTTAGGGACATTCGGAATTTAAACGTGGATGACACTTTTTTAGTTTTAGGTAGGGATAATAAAAAAGACGGTTATTCCATATATTTTGATATTGAAAATCAAGTTTTTGGGATTGACAATAATCATTCTTTTTTGAGTGAATTAGAAAAAGAATTTTCTAGTTATTGGAATTCTAGTTATTTAAATAAGGGGTCTAGGAGTGACGATTCCCACTATGATTATTCTATGTATGATAATAAATATAGTTGGAATAATTACATCAATAGTTGCATTGACAGTTATCTTCGTTCTCAAATCGGGATTGCTAGTTCTATTTTAAGTGGTAGTGAAAATTACAGCGAAAGTTACATTTCTACTTACATTTTGGGTGAAAGTAGAAATAGTAGTGAAACCGGGAATTCCAGGCTAAGAACTAGCACGAACGGCAGCGATTTCGCTCTAAGAGAAAATTCTAATGATCTCGGCGTAACTCAAAAATACAAGCATTTGTGGGTTCAATGTGAAATTTGTTATGGATTAAATTATAAGAAATTTTTTAAATCAAAAATGAATATTTGTGAACAATGTGGATATCATTTGAAAATGAGTAGTTCAGATAGAATTGAACTTTCGATTGATCCAGGCACTTGGGATCCTATGGATGAGGAGATGTTCTCTCTGGATCCCATTGACTTTCATTCAGAGGAGGAACCTTATAAAGATCGTATTGATTCTTATCAAAAAAAGACAGGATTAACCGAGGCCATTCAAACCGGCATAGGTCAACTAAACGGCATTCCCGTAGCAATTGGGGTTATGGATTTTCAGTTTATGGGGGGTAGTATGGGATCGGTAGTAGGCGAGAAAATTACTCGTTTAATCGAGTATGCTACCAATCAATTTTTACCTCTTATTCTAGTGTGTGCTTCCGGAGGAGCACGCATGCAAGAAGGAAGTTTGAGCTTGATGCAAATGGCTAAAATTTCTTCCGCTTTATATGATTATCAATCGAATAAAAAGTTAGTTTATGTATCAATCCTTACATCTCCTACGACTGGTGGGGTGACAGCTAGTTTTGGTATGTTGGGGGATATCATTATTGCTGAACCCAACGCCTACATTGCATTTGCAGGTAAAAGAGTAATTGAACAAACATTGAATAAGACAGTACCTGAAGGTTCACAAGCGGCTGAATTTTTATTCCATAAGGGCTTATTCGATCCAATCGTACCACGTAATCTGTTAAAGGGCGTTCTGAGTGAGTTATTTCAGCTCCACGCTTTCTTTCCTTTGAATCATAACTTAAGTAGAACCTTAACTTAAGTTAATAGTTAATTAAATTGAATTCCTTAAATTATTTTCTTTCTGGCGAATAACTATTTAGAATAAGTATTTATTTATCGGAATCAAAGGAAAAATCCGAAGAATGGATTTTTTTTGGTGACATAAGAGGAAATTATGGAAAGAATCATACAGATAATTTTTTTTTTTACCGATATCCCTGATATCCCTGATTCCTAATTAGGAAACCTCTATGAACAAGATAAAAGAGCGAATTCTTTTTCCGCGAAATTCAATTTGGCAGGGTAGTATTTGGCAGGGTAGTAAATTAAATAATAAATAAAACGAATTTCATGCTCTTTTCTTCCTTTCGTATTATATTATAACTATAAACTATAACGAATTTTGGAATAATTTATAAGGGGAAGAAACTCTTTATTAAATTCAAATTATAAGACAAGAAAAAGATAATAGAAGAATAACAAACAAGTGGATTATCATACATGTATTTCATGTAGAAAAATGAATAAGTCCATTTAGTTAGTTCTATATTCCTTGCACTTTTTTATATATACTCACTTAGATATACTTAGTATAATTATATAGGAATTCTAATAATTTTAAGAGATCCTTCTATTTAAGATATCTTTCTAACAATATAATATAGCGATAATAGGTAAAAAGATTAATATAACAATAAATAACAGGTACAAATATTAAATCGAGGTGCCCATTCTATGACAATTCTCAACAGCTTACCCTCTATTTTTGTGCCTTTAGTGGGCTTAGTATTTCCGGCAATTGCAATGGCTTCTTTATCTCTTCATGTTCAAAAAAACAAGATTTTTTAGATCTGATGGGGGCAAATTTCATCTATTTTTTTTTTCAAGACTTAGACTTGGATCATAACACAGATATCTATTCAGTATAATATGGTATAACTTGTGGCTTCTTTCAAACAGAAAAGAAAGGGCAGGCGTAAACGTAAATATGATATATGAGTAAACGAGCTATTTGTTGAAAATAAGTCGCGATTTGGGCGGATGCCTGAAATAAATGCAAAGCCCATGTAGCTATATATGTGTAGTATGTGTAGATAGGGGATCATATGAGGGGGCTCCTATTATTTTACTTTTAGATCTAACGAATTGCTTCGAAAGATTCACATCAGAATAGTGCAAGTTGATGAAAGTTCCTTCGGAAACAAAAAAACGTAAAGTAAAATTCATTTTGGCCGGTCTCCCACTTCCAATAAAATGCAACTAGATCTAGTATGAGTTGGCGATCAGAACATATATGGATAGAACTTATAGCGGGGTCTCGAAAAATAAGTAATTTCTGCTGGGCCATTATACTTTTTTTAGGTTCATTGGGGTTTTTATTGATTGGAATTTCCAGTTATCTTGACAGAAATTTGATATCTTTATTCCCGTCTCAGCAAATCATTTTTTTTCCACAAGGGATCGTGATGTCTTTCTATGGGCTCGCCGGTCTGTTTATTAGCTCTTATTTGTGGTGCACAATTTCGTGGAATGTAGGTAGTGGTTATGATCGATTCGATAGAAAAGAAGGAATAGTGTGTATTTTTCGTTGGGGATTTCCAGGAAAAAATCGTCGCATCTTACTACGACTCTTTATGAAAGATATTCAGTCTATCAGAATAGAAGTTAAAGAGGGTTTTAATGCTCGGCGTGTCCTTTATATGGAAATCAGAGGCCAGGGGGCCATTCCTTTGACTCGTACTGATGAGAATTTGACTCCACGAGAAATTGAGCAAAAAGCAGCGGAATTGGCCTATTTTTTGCGTGTACCAATTGAAGTATTTTGAAATAAACGGAAGCACTCTTCTTAGCAGGAGGTAAAAAACCAAAAAATCCTCTTTTTTTTTTCTATAATTTCTATAACATAACTTAACTTAAATTTATTCATAATACTGATGAACCAAAGAAGACGTATATTATATATACGGAATATATACGGAAAACGGAAAAATTCGAAAACAGAACTTTTTTTTATGCGTATGTAAATTCACAAAATTCAAGGACTAACCACTGACTCACAAATAAAAAAGAGGGAATAGATTCGCGGGTTCGAAGCTTTCTATTCTAAATTCTAATATCTAATATTAGAATAGAACTTATGCTTGATAGAAATATTAGATCGTATAGAGTTGACGAATGAAGCGGATTCATTAAAAATTCACAGACGAAAAAATGGAAAAAAAAGCATTCATTCCCCTTCTATATCTTACGTCTATAGTATTTTTGCCCTGGTGGGTCTCTTTTTCATTTAATAAAAGTCTGGGATCTTGGATTATTAATTGGTGGAATACTAGTAAATCCGAAACTTTTTTAAATGATATTCAAGAAAAGAGTATTCTAGAAAAATTAATAGAATTTGAGGAACTCTTCCTGTTGGACGAAATGATAAAGGAATACCCCGAAACACATCTACAAAAGTTTCGTATCGGAATCCACAAAGAAACGATCCAATTGATCAAGATGCACAACGCAGATCGTATAGATACGATTTTGCACTTCTCGACAAATATAATCTGTTTCGTTATTCTAAGTGGTTATTCTTTTTTAGTTAATGAAGAACTTTTTATTCTTAATTCTTGGGTTCAAGAATTCATATATAACTTAAGCGACACGATAAAAGCCCTTTCTATTCTTTTATTAACCGACTTATGCATAGGATTCCATTCACCCCACGGTTGGGAACTAATGATTAGCTCTTTCTACAAGGATTTTGGATTTGCTCATAATGATCAAATTATATCTGGACTTGTTTCCACCTTTCCAGTAATTTTCGATACAATTTTTAAATATTGGATCTTCCGTTATTTAAATCGTGTATCTCCGTCACTTGTAGTGATTTATCATTCAATGAATGACTGAAAAATGATCCACCGATCCAATTAGAATTTTGTTATTTTGTCCATAAGTAAAATAAAATATTCAAAATCTTACTTTTTTTTTTATACACTTATTTTTTCTATACATCCAAGAGATTCGGATTCCTCCTATATTTTAGTATTTTAGTAAAAATTTTTCAGTAACTAGCAGCATCGTGGATAGGGAACTATCCTAGCGACCTACCTAATTTTATTGTAGAAATTTTCTGGATCAACGACTGGACCATGCAAACTAGAAAGACCCTCTCTTGGATAAAGGAAGAGATTACTCGCTCCATTTCCGTATCGCTCATGATATATATAATAACTGGGGCATACATTTCAAATGCATATCCCATTTTTGCACAGCAGGGTTATGAAAATCCGCGCGAAGCAACTGGTCGTATTGTATGCGCGAATTGTCATTTAGCTAATAAGCCCGTGGGTATTGAGGTTCCACAAGCGGTACTTCCTGATACTGTATTTGAAGCAGTTGTTC